CTGCTTATTTTTAATCTTCTAGTATCTATTAATTTTCTATCTATTAATTATTATCCTCTATCCATTATTAATTTAGGTCCTCAACATCCAGCAACTCATGGTGTATTAAGGTTAATTGCTATATTACATGGTGAAATAATACAGTGAATAAGTCCTGAAATAGGATTATTACATAGAGGAACAGAGAAATTAATTGAGTGTAATTATTACAATTGTAATATTGGTTATTTTGATAGACTGGATTATGTTTCAAATGTTATTCAAGAGTTACTTTTTATATTAGTTATTGAACGACTAATTAATTGTTATTGTAGTAATTATATTTCTATCTGACGTACCTTATTCATGGAGTTTTATAGAAATCCTAATCATAGTTTAAATATTACTACACATGCAATTGATATTGGATTATTTACTACAATGTCATGAAAGTCTGAAGAAAGAGAAAAGCTAATAAGTTATATGGAAATTTTATCTGGAACAAGATTTCATGCAATTGTTTTACTAATTAATAAGTTAAGATATGATATTTCTTTATTTTTTATAGACTCCTTTATTTATTGATTATTATATTATATAAGAAAACTAAAGGAAATTCATAATATATTATCTATTAATCGTTTATGAAGAAATAGACTATATGAAATTGGTATAGTTATTAAGGATTCTTGTTTATATTCTGGATTAACTGGTTTATTATCTCGTTCAATCAAAATAATTATTGATGCTAGATTTACTGGATATGAATTTTATGAAGAACTCAATTATCCTATATCTTATCCTTCAATTGGAGATTGTCTAGATAGATATATATTAAGATTTAATGAAATAATTGAATCATGTCGTATAATTTATGGTTTATTTTATATATCATTAGCATCTTCTACTATCACTCACTATTCTATGTTTAGTGGTTTTTCTATAACTATGGAATTATTAATTGAAGAGTTCTTAATTCATTTTCCTTTAATCTTATCTCTTATTCTACAATGTAAAATAAGCATTGAATCTTCAAAAGGTATTTATTCAGTTAACTTATTTCCTTTTCCTTATTTAAGTATTAATATAATATCTAATGATTTTCTTACTATAAATCAATTAAATAACTTTAATAAATATATTAATTTAGGTGATCTAATTGCTGTATTAGGACCAATTGATTCTGTATTAGGAAGTGTTGATTGTCTATTACCTATTACCTATTTATCTATTATCTCCTAATTACTTATCATTACTTAATTATTGACTATTTCACGTTAATTATTTTATCTCTATTTAATCATTATTATATCTCCATTACTTACTTCTCTATTAACTCTTATACTTTATAATTCTTAATTTACTCATTACTTATCTTTCTTATCATTACCTTATCATAACTCACTATTAATACCTATTGTTCCTTAACTACTTACCTTTTAATATCTACTTATCATTATTTAATTAACTTATTATCGTCTTTATCTTATTTCCTAATCAATCATCAGTTATTTTATATCTGTTATCCTAAATTACTTCTTAATTACTTACCCATTTATTACTTTTTGTTTAATCTCCATTAATCATTTATTACTTATTTATTAATTACTAATCATTATCTTATTCTAATCACTGCCTTCTATCTATTTATTTTTATTTACTAATCATTAGCCTTTAATCGTCTATTTACTTATCCTTTAGTATCTACTTATCATTATTTAATTAACTTATTATCGTCTATTAGTCTTTATATTATCTGCCTTCATCATCCCTTAATTAATTAGTCTACTATTATCTATTTATTAATATTATCTACTTCTCCTTACCTATCTATTATTACCTATCTATTATTAACCTTTAGTTATCTACTTTTCGCTACTCCATTATCTATTTATTGTCTATTAATTCTCCTTTTCTTACCTATTTATTACTTCTTAATTACTTGTCTTTCATTTATTACTTCTTAATTAACCTTTATTTATACACTCCGTTATTACCTTTCTATTCATTGCTTTTTATTGGTTCTTTCTTATCATTTCATCTACGTATTATTAATTATCCTCAATTGTTCGTCATCTAGTTATTCCTTATCCATTATTAACTATTCAATTATCACTTATTTTAATATTAGGTAGTGTGTTTGGAATGATTATTTATCGAAATCTATTACTTAAGTTTTTTTTATGCTTTGAAAGTTTTATATTTATTATATCTGTTATTATAATAACTTGATCTTGTTCCATTTTTGGTTATATTGTAGTTCTGTACCTATTATGAAATCCTACATTTGAGGTAATATTAGGATTAACTATATTATTTGCTTATTCTCTACTTATTAATTCTTAATAATCTATCCTTTATTATTAACTACTTATTATTCAATATTCACTCCTTTATTATTATCTAATTATCTGCCACCACTTAATTATTTAATTATTCCTTAATTATTCTCTATTCTTAATCATTTTATCTACTTTACTCCTTATTATCTTATCCTCTGTCGTCCTTTAACTTATTGTTCTTTATTTATTCCTCCATTAGTATTTATTTATCATTAATTAATTATTAAATCCTCATTATCTAATACCTATCTATTATCAGTTATCTTATTTTAATCCTTAATTCAGTATCCTATATCATATTCTTTTAGTATCTATTATTAGTTCTCCATTATCTACTTATTACTCTTTATTATCTATTATTCTTAATGCACCTAATTTTAATCATCTATTACCTAATATCTATTATTTAAATACTTATCCTTTAATATCTATTACTTAACTAACCAATTATCTGTAATTATTTTATCCTTCCATTACCTTATATTAGTCTTTTATTATTACCTTTTAATTGCTCCTCATTTATTTATAATATCTTCATTATTTATCTACTGTCATTTAATCGCTTATTCCTTAATTACTTACTTATTTACTATTCAATTCTCTATTATCTAGTCTTTTAAATCCTCTATCCTTAATTCTCTATTCCTCCATTATATTATTATCTTAAATCAATTCTTTATTTATTATCTCCTTTCCTTTACCCCTTAATTTATTATCTACTATTCATTATTTAGTATCTATTAATCTATCCTATACTACCTAATTATCTATTTACTATTCATATTCAATTCACTGCTTTTTACTCAATTCTTCCTATTATTTAATTACTTATCTTTGGTCGTCATTTATCTATTACCTAGTATTAATCATTAACTGTTTATCGTCCATTAATTAGTCTCCTTGATTTCTATATTCTCTATCTAATAGTCCTTAATCTGTAGTCTTTAATCATTAACCGCTAATCGCTTTTCCTTCACCTATTATTTATTCTCTATCTACTATTCCTTATCTACTATTTATTGTTATCTTATCACTTATTTCCTTATCTATTATATACTCTCTAATATCTTATTTCCTTATTTTATCTCTTATTTATTGTTATCTTATCACTCATTTCCTTTAATTTACTTATCTATCTATCTCTTATCTTAATCACATCAGTCTTATTAATTTATTTTCATTTTATTCTTCTTTATTCAGAACACTACTTTAGTTTTACTATTGACATGGTTAATACAGCATTACAATTAATTAGTGTTTGAAAGAAAGTTCCATTATCCTCTCTATTATATTATCTACTTCTAGCTACTGGATATTCAATTACTATGGTGAGTATAAAGCTATTTATTACAGTTTCAATGATGATTGCTAATATTATCGATATATATCTATCAGGTATTATGATAGTATTAATTAATTGATTAGTATATAGTGGATATTTTAGTTGAATCGTATCTTCATATCTATTATATGTGTTTTTAACTAGAATAGAGGTATTTTTAATAATATCATTTATGCTAGAGACTTTTTCTATTATCTCTCAATCATTAACTTTATCTAACCGTCTATCTATTAATATTCTTGCTGGTTCTTTATTAATTTCTTCATTATCTGTAGCAATTATAATCAATTCTCCTTATTTAATTATCTGTTATTGAATATTTATTATATACTTATTAATATATTCTTTTGAAATTCTTAATTCACTTGTTCAATTATCTATCTTTAACTTATTAAGTATTGAATATTTATTAATTATTAATTATCTGTCTTTTATTCCTTAATTATATTGTCACTTATTATTAACTTCTCTATTATTACCTTCTCGTTATTTATTCACTTTATTATCTATTCACTGTCATCTAATTATTAATATTATCTCCTTTACTTACTAATTATTGTATATTCTTTAATTAATTATTTAGTATTACCGTTTAAACGTCTATCTATTTATCCTTAATCCTTTATTTATTATCTTATGTTCGTTTAATCAGTACCTAATTATCTATCTACCTTCATCTAAACTTATCCTTAATGCTGTCAATTCCTTATTTATTCTTTACTACCTATTCATTAATTATTCAACCTCTAATTGCCTATTTCATATCACCTAATTCTTATCTTTTATACGTCTATCACTTATTATTCATTTATCTTAATCTATTCATTACCCTTTAATATCTATTGATTGCTTTTCATTTGATTCTATGTTATATTATCTTGTCGTCTACTCATTATTAATCATTACCTATTCCATATTCATCTACTATTAATTGTCGTTTAATCGTCTATTCACTAGTTATTTATATTATCTCTATTATTCACTATCTATTAATATCTTATCTATACGTTCACCTAATTATATTCTATCCTCACCTATCATTATTTAATTATTTACCCTTTAGTGCTTTATTAATTACTCCATTATCTATCTTATACTCTCTATTTAATATCTCATGATCCTTTAATTATACCCTTTAGTCCCTTATTACTTACTTATTCCTCCATTATTAATACCTCTTATTCTATTATCATCTACTGATCCATTAATTATATTACTCCATTAGTTATATTTTAATACTCCTTTATTCTTATTATCTCTAATTCGCTATTTCTTTGATTTCCTTTAATATATACCTCTTAATTTATCTCTAACTTATTATCTATTATTCATTACCTATCATTAAATTACTTTCCTTGATTCATTATCTATTAATTGTCGTTTAATCGTCCTTATATTATCTCTAGATTCATTATTCAGTATCTATTAATTAATCTTTAAAATCTAATCCATTAATTTCTGTAGTCCTTATTAATTCTTACTTATTAATCTTATGAATTACTGACCTATTAATTTTTAAAGACTTATGAATTACAGACTTATTATTCATTACCTAATATTCATTAATTAGTTATTTATTCATCTTTATCTTAATGCACTTAATTTTTACAGACTTATTAATTACAGAATCATTAATTTTATGGACTTCTTTATCATTATCTATTATATATCTACTGTTCCTTATCTATTACTTAATAATTATATAGACTCATTTATTTTTTAAGACCTATTAATTTTCATTTATTTATTAACTTATATTTATCTAGACTCATTTATTTTACATTTCTTATCTATTTATATTAATTACAGACTCATTAATCCTTAAAATCTATCTTTTATTCTCTATTAATTAGTCCCTATTCTATTATCTACTATCACCTATTCTTTAATTTATATTAGCTCCATCATTTCTTAACTATTATTCATTAATTACTTATCTCTAATCCATTATCTCCTATCGTTCATTTATCTAATTCAAATTCATGAGTTTTATTGATTATTAGAGTTTTATTGTATTTTCTTCTTTATGTTTTATATTATTGATTATTTTTATATTCTTTATCAATTATCACTATTATTTAACAATAGTCCTTTTATAGTAGTAATAGAACCTATTAATCCTTGATTGGTAATTTTTAATATTCTCTATTAATCTATTCGTTAATTAATCCTAATACTACCTTGTTGTCTATTTCTTATTAATCCCTAATTACTAATTCTATATCCAGTAGTCCTTAATTATTATCTCCTAATATTATATCCTTAATTCTTTGTCGTCTACTAATCTATTATTAATTATCTATTATAAACTAAGGATCGTTCAATTTTCATTTAATCAATACGTCCTTTAAACTATTATAAACTAAGGATCGTTCAATTTTCATCTAATTATATAATTGAATTATTTATTATAATAATCTCTCCTTTATACACATATAATTTTTAAAGAAGTCTATTATTTAATATCTATTTATTACTTATTACCTATCTACTAGTCTATTTATCTACTAGTCTATTACCTATTCTATTACATATCTACCTATCCTTTATTCAGTCATTATTGTAACACAGCTTAAAACTTATAATATTAAATAAATATTGATTTGATATTTTTCAAATTAAAATGAATTTCAATAGTATTATTCTTATTATTTATCATTAAACTATCTTACGTCAACCATGCTTAAAATAATTATTAATTAGTCGTCTATTCTTAACTATCTATCTTTATTTATTAACTGTCATTTATCCTCTTATCTATCTAATACTACCTAATCTCTTATCTCATTATTAATTAATTATCTATTATTAACTCTTCATTTATACCTTATTATTAATCTCTATGTATTCCTTATTATATTATCACTAACTACTTATCTTTCAATATTCACTTATCTATTATAAACTCTTAATCGTTTAATTATTACCTATTAATCGTCTAGTTATTATTAATTCTCCCTATTATATTATTATTAATTCTCCCTATTATATTATCATTAATCTATCTTATACTTCCTAATTATTAATACTTCCTAATCCTTAATTTAGTATCTATTTATCTATACTTATCTATCTTTATTTATCTCTAGGTTTATTAACTTTACGTCCATTAGTCTATTATTATCTACTGATCATTAATTCTTCATTATTCACTATTATCTATCTCTAGGTTTATTAACTTTTAATACTATCATTAATTAGTCACCTATCTATCTATTACTGCTTATTTTATATCTACTATTACCTATTTACTCATCATTTATTATCTAATTCTCATTATCTTATTACCTACCCTTTAGTATTCTATCTTTAATGCCTTATCTACGATCACTTAATTATTATTATTTCCTAATTACTTACCTTTTCATCTTTACTTATTATTGTCTCCATTATTTATCTATTTAATTATCATTAACTTCTAATCGTCTATTTATTACCTTCTAATTCCTTATCTATTATCCATTATTTAATATCTATCTATAGTCTTTAAGTTAATATTGTCGCTATCTTTTAATATCTATCACTTAATTCTTGTCATCTATCTATTAGTCCCTTATATTCTATCTATTAGTCCCTTATATTCTATCCTTTACTCTTTAATTATTTATTATTTTATACTCCCTATTATTCAATATCTAATTATTACCTACGTATTATTATCGTATCATCTTTTATTAACTCCTATATCTACTACTTAATGCATTATCTAGTATCTATCATTAATTACTAACTACAGATCCTTTAATTATTATCGCTAATTTAATCATTCACTTATTTATGGTCGTCCTTCATTCATTATCTTATATCTATTGATCATTTCATTATCCTTTTTTAATTATCTATTCTATTACTTTACTATTCATAATATTCATTTTTATTTTAAATAACATAATACTTTTACTTAACTTTCTATCTATTTTAATCATTTTAATGTTATTGTTATTGATTAATAACATCATTCCTATTACCTTATTGTTTGTAATAATTTATTCTTCTCTTCTTAGTATATTATTTTTAATGAATGGACTTCTTCTATTATCTACTAATTAATTATCACTTATTTATCTTTAATTAGTTAATTATCTTCTATTCAATATTAATTTAAGTCAGTTTTAACAGCACCAATTATCTTACCTTTAATATCTTCAATTAATCATTACTTTATTATCTAYTACATCAATTATTCTATATTCATTTATCAATTATAATAAGATTAATAATTACTATTAGATTAAATGCCATGTTCCTCTGTTAGTGCTTTTTTTCATGAATAGCCTTGTCAATTAATAAATATAACTGCTTATATTACAATAGTAACATTCTTATTTACTATCTATCTATTAATCACTAATCCTTAATTATTTATCCTCCACTATCTACTAATTATTTATTTTACTTCTATATAATGGACTTTTTTAATTTTCAATTATTTACTTATTTATCTTCCTTTATTCTCTATCTATTACTTCTCTTGGTTTTCTCCTTTATCCCTCTATTACTATTCTTTTTTAAACTATTCTTTATTATTCTTATATTATATCAATTAATCAGTTTATTATTAATAATACTTATTTATTTGTCTTTTATCTATTATTATCTAATCATTACTTCTTTATTGTCAATTAATTATTTAGTTATCTTAATTCACCTCTTACTTCTTTATTATTATCCTGTAGTCTTTATTATTATTTCCTTATCTTCTATCATTATCTAATTACCGTCTATTGCTTAATATCTTATTATTGCCTTCTCTTTATTTACCTATTAGTCGTCTATCTGTTAATTATTTACCTATCCTTCCTTGATTATTCCTTTTAATCTTACTCCCCATTATCTGCTATATTCTGAATCCAATATATACATAGATAAAACTATACTTAATTAAATACTTATCTATTAATTATACCTTTATATTCTTATCAATTGTCCTTAATTAATTATCTATTAAAATACTATCTATTAATCCCTAAGTTCATTATTTTATATCTATTATTTATTTCTTAATAATTACCTACTTATTTATTATTCCTTATTCATTAGTCCTTATTTACTCATTCGTTATCTATTCACCTATCACTTACTTATCCATTAGTCCTTTATTTAATCAGCGATAATGGATTCTTTAATAATTATAAGATAATGGAGTCCTTAATGATAATTGAGTATTTATTAATGATAATGGAGTCTTTAATAATTATATGATAAAGGAGTCCTTAATTAATTATAAGATAACCGAACTGTTCACGATTAACTTTACTTTCTTTAATCTACTATTTATTAATTTCTAAAGTAATTCTAGCTGTAAATATAACGGTTAAAATGTAGGATGATGGTGTGTTTAGTAATTATAAGATAACCGAACTGTTCACGATTAACTTTACTTTACCAATTATGTTGTTGTATAATCAATAAAATAGTCTATTGTGAAGATACAATGTTTTCAATAATTAGACGAAAAGACCCTTTAATGCTTAAATTAGTAATTAATTATCTGTTATTTATTATCTGTTGTTATAATAACTATCTATCGTTCAATAATTAGACGAAAAGACCCTTTAATGCTTAAATTATTAGCTTTAATTCGTCCATTTAGTTATTATTTCATCTTCGTTATTTAACCACTCCTAATTATCTATTTAGTATTCCTTCATTACCGTCTTATTATCTATTCTCTTTAGTCTCTATTAATTCTTTACCTCTTCATTACTAATTATCTGTTATTCTATATTCTATATTCATTCCTTACTTATTATCGTCCGTTATTCAATTATCCCATTTATTTACTAACTATTTACTCACTATTTACTCCTAATTAATTATCTGTCATTACCTTATTTCTTATTATCTATTTATTATTAATTAATCACTAATTACTAACTCTGTAATCACTTATTAATTGTCTGTCATTTATTCATTATTTAATCTTCACTTATCATTATATATTAGGTTTTCTATCATTTATTATATTTTTATCTACTCTTATCTACTTATTAATCTATACTTATTAATTATCTATTTAGTATTCCTTCATTACCGTCTTATTATCGCTAATTCATTACCTATCATTAAATTATTTACCCTTTATTGTCTAATTTACGTTTATTAGTATCTATTCAATATTACCTATTAGTCCTTAATTAATTCACGTTATCTAATCGCCTAACTTTTATCTATTTATTATCTACTATTTAATCTTCACTTATCATTATATATATCATTTTTAACCTTTTCATATATCAATATATTAGGTTTTTTATCATTCATTATATTTTTATTACAAATATCAAGTGGTATATTATCAAGTATTTATTATAATGATTTCTTTACTATCGCTTTTGATTCAATTATATATCTACTAATAAATATTAATAGTGGTTGATTTATTCGTATTCTACATGTTATTGGAGCTTCTCTATTTATATTATTACTTATGTTACATCTCATTCGTTCTATTTGAATTAAATCAAAACTTCTTTATACTCAATGTATTACCTTCACAATACATATTACTGGTTATTTATTATTTATATTATCTATGATTGAAGGATTTCTTGGTTATCTACTATGTTGAGGTCAGATGTCTTATTGAGGTATTACTGTAATGATTAATATTGTAGCAATTTTACCTTGTTGTGGTATAATAATATCTGAATTAATTTGAAGTGCAGTATGAGTTATCTTAAATCGTATTTTTGTATATCATTTTTTAATTGGTTTATTAATTGGTTTACTTATTTTAATTCATATAATTATACTACATAGTTTTTCAAGTTCTAATCCTTCTATTAATAATAATACGTTAATAATAAGTTTTTATCCATTTATTATTAAAGACTTATATAGTAGTTTTATTACTATATTCAGTATTCTTTCTATATTCCTTTATTGAGAACCAGATATTTTAGGTAATAGTGATAATCAAGTGATTGCTAATCCATTAATTACACCAAATAATATTTTACCTGAATGATACTATCTCTTATTCTATAGTTGCTTAAGATCATTTCCTAGTAAGATAATTGGTATTATTGCTGTATTAAGTATCTTAATTATAATTATTTATCTGTTATTTACTATCTATTGTCACCTAATTATTTGCCATCAATCATTAAATCTTCATTATCTTTATTTTTTACATCCTTTAGTTGCCTATTTTACGTCCTTTAGTTTATCCTTCTAATACTACCTTTATCTTATTTTCTTTACTTTATTATCATTATCTATACGTCCTTATATTTATTGATCTTAATTAATCCATTATCGTGTATTTTTTACGTTCTTTATTTAATTACCTTTCTATTATCTAATCTTTGATCGTTATTTAATTATTAATCATTCAATACTTCATTATTATCATTAACTCTTTACTCACTATTCATTATTAATCTCTAAACATTCAATATTCCATACTCAGTTATCCTTTATTTAATCTTATATCTACTAATCTTTACTTAATCACTTATCATTAATCTCTTACTATCTATTTATTAATGTTCATTATTTAAAGTCTATTAATTAATTGATTATTTCTAAATTACTTATCCATTCTCTATTAACCTCTATTTAACTATCTACTATTCTTTATTAACTCCTATATATTAATTGATTCGTTATTCATTGTCTTTTAATACCTACTGATCATTACTTATTTATTATGAATTTATGATCCTTTGATTGTCTTTTTATTAGTGCTTTATTAATATATTATCTTTAATTACTTATTGATTATTTCCTTATCGTTAACTATCTATCTATTAATTGTTCTTTAGTCGCCTATTCATTATTATTACCTATTCATCATCTAGTATTTAATCTTCCTCCATTTATTATTTAATTACCTTATTGTCGTCTATTTTTATCTCCTATTAACTTTACCTTATAATTCCTTACCTATTTTACGTCACCTATTTATCCTTAATTATTATCATTAACCTGTCTATTCCTTATTGTTATCTATTCCTTATTATTTCTTAATTTATCTCCTTTTAATTTAATCCTTACTTATTCATCTTTTAGTTATCTTATTATAGTCTCTGTAGTCTTATTATTTTATCTCTAATATTCCATTATTACATATCCTTTAATCCTATAGCCTTTAATTTATTGTCTACTATTTAATATTCATTAACTAATTATTATTATCTATTGATTATCTCTTATTAATCACTAGTCTCTTATATCATATCCTTTACTTATCTACTATTATCTATTAACCTTTATTACCTATTCATTAATAATTGGTCGTCTTTATTATCAATCATTATCTTATTGTCGTTCATTTGGTTTTAATTTTATGCTCATCATTTAATCTCTAATATTATATCCTTTAATCTTAATTTAATTACTTATTAGTTTCTTATTGTCTATTCCTTAGTTTATTATTATCCTTTATTTATTGTCACCTATTAATTTATTAGCTTTAATTTATGCTTCTTATCTAAACCTCTATCTGCTAATCCTTTACTTATTATTTACTACTCCATTATCCACTAATCATTACTTAAAACTGCTTCTTCTTCATTTACTACTTAATTATTAGTTTCTTATCATCTTATTCTCGCTATTATTTACTATCTATTGTTCGCTATTTTATCCTCTACTACTTAATTATTCAAGATCAAATTATCCTAACCTTACCTTACTACAACTTTATCCATTATTTATTCTTTATTAATACCTATCTATCATTTAATTAATAAACCAAAGGAAATGATTAACAGTCTGTGCTTAGAAAGTTGACTAATACCAGATAATCCATTATTGATTAATTATAGATTATTTAATTATTTAATACTTAATTATTAATCCCTAATATCTTATCCATTAGTATTTATTATTCAATAGTTTATTATTATTATCTATTTACTGACATATCCTATTATTCCCTATCACATATTAATGTTAAACTTATATATTACCTTAACAATCCAAACTTAATTAATAACTATTTATCTTTAATCTCTTAATTCATTATTTATTTATCCCTTAATTATCTATCGTTTAATTGTTATTTATTTAATCTCTAATCTCTAATTAACTTCTTATTAATCCATTATTCTATATCTACTATTCATTATCCTAAATTAATTGCCTTTTTACCTATCATTATATTATCACCATTCTTATCTAATATTATCTCCATTATTTTTATCTTTTCTTATTCATTACCTTCTATTCGTCTAATTTTCATTAACTTATTATTCTTTACTTACTTATTCTCTATTTATTGTTTAATTACCTTTCACTGCCTTATATTTATTACATCTCCGTTTAATTATTGTCTATTACTCATTATTTTATTCTCTTTATTCACTATTTATTGTCCTTTATTCGTTATCTATTTATTAATTTACTCTCTTTTCATTTAATTACTAATTATTTATCTATTATCCTTTAATTTACTATTACTTAATCGCTTATTGCTCGTTTATTTATTCCTAATATCATATCTACAGCTATTATTTATTAATTATTAACTCACCATCGCCTATTTAATAATCCATTATCTATTATCTACTATCTCCTAATTTAATTATCCTCCTTCATTTAAACTTTAATTCATTGAATTGAATTATATCTACTGCTGATTATTATCTATTCTTAACTAACTTTATTTCAATTTCCATGTTGTAATAAATATCTATCTATTCTACTTTAATTATTGGCTCATTCTTTATTAAGGTCGATCAATTCTTAATAAATATATGATTCCTAATAATACTATACTGAATATGAGCCTTTCACATAATGAGATGATCATTCCTTAATTAATATTATTCTTCCTTATCATCTACTAATTATCTTTCATTTATTTATGGATTTACTTATCATTAATTGATATTCTCTCATTTACTACTAATATTATATTGAATATTCTTTATTAACCTATAATTGAGTAATTAATTAAACTAAAAAGTCTTTAAATTAGCATGTATTTATGGATAACTTTAGCTTTACCTAGAATTAGACAACTTATCTTTTCAATTACTTATCTATTAACTTCTTATTCATTTTATCATTACCTAGAATTAGACAACTTATCCTTTCAATTACTTATCCGTTTATTGTCGTCCATTAATCTCTACCTAATTATTCTCCTTAATCTACCTATTATTATTTATTATACGTTTATCACTTACTAATTCTTAATCGTTAGTTTTTATCTTTCCTTAACTACCTATCATTAATCCATCATTACCTTATCATTAATATTACCTTATCATTTACCTCTTTATTGTCTATTATCCGTTATCTACTTATCCTTAATTACTTTATTTTAGACTTCTTAATTATATTACTCTTTAATTATCTACTCCTTAATTCATATTATTTTATATTCCTTGATTCGCTTATTTTCTTATCCCTCTACCTATTATCTTTTAATTCCTGTCGTCTAATTATTAGCTTATCTTCTATCCCTTAACTTCTTATCTATTTACTTATTTCTTCTCTATTTAATCTACATTCCTTTATCTATTATCAGTTATTCTCTATCTGTTAATCCTTTGATCCTATAATTACTAATCCATAATTAATTAACCTCTAAACTCATAATTCATTCATTAGTTAATTATTTAATACTACCTATCTATTAATTCCTTATCTTAAACGTCTTATCTTTAATACTTTATCCTTTATCATTAATACTTTATCTTAATCTTCCTATCTACTAATTCATTACCTTTTATTTATTATTTCCTATCTATTCACTAACTGCTAATCATTTAATCTTAATCTATTCATCCTATTTTACCATCTTCTAGTCTTTATCTCTCCTTTATTGCTTATTATCTAATATTTAATCACTAGCCTTTAATATTCTATCTATTACTTATCTTTAATACTCCATCATCTATTATTTAATTATCTTTATTTATTTACCTCTTCATTATTTAATATTCATTATTTCATATCACCTACTCATTATTATCTACTATTCATTGCTCTTTATTTATTAACTTCTTATTATTTACCTATCCATTAATCCTTTATCGCTATGTCATCTATCTGTTATCTATTCTCTGTATTCTATATTATCTGGTTATCGCTTATCACTTGTTATTTATTTACTATCATTAGCTATTTATTATTGCCTATTCTCCATTTATCTTAATTTATACCTCTTACTTATCTATCATTTATTATTAGTCCATTATTAACTACCTTATCTTAACTTTTATCTTATTGTCTATTATCCATTCTTTAGTCGTTAATCTTTTAGTCTATATTTCTATATCACTTAATTTATTCTAGACTACTTAACTATTATCCTTTATTAACTATCCATTCTCCTATATTATCTACTTTTTAATACCTATTTATTATCTTCTCATTATTTATTAACCGCTAATCGCTTTTCCATCACCTATTATTTATCTTTACTTATCCTTATATTATCTACCTATTTATTATCCTATATCACTTACTAATTATCCCTTCTTAATACATACTTATTAGTTTATTGTCTACTAATTATTCTATACTACTCATTAATTCTCTATTCAATATCATCTACTTATCTATCAATACTTATCTACTAATCAATAAATCCTAATCTACTAATCAATCCAGCATCAACGTTTATTTATTGAATCTGTAATCCTTAATCTGTAATCCATTTATCCTTTAACTTCTTAATCCAGCATCATCGTTTATTCTTTACCACTTAATTCTAGTTTATTTATCCTCTAACTTCTTAATCCAGCATCAACGTTTATTCATTTAGTCTCTATTAATTACTCATTTCTATATTACTTATTATCTATCCTGTATTACCTTATTTTATTACCTCTCAATTCTCCTTTACTTATTCTGTAGTCCCTTTATTTCTTATTTATTGTCTATTCCCTATTACATATCTGTTATTCCCTTTTTAATTATCATTATTTAATCGTTTATTTATTAATAGTCCATAAAATATAATGATGATTTAATACAATAGAACACTAGATTAACTATATAATTACTAAACTATTACAATTATAATATAAAGAATATTATTTGATTAATTAATTATTATTTAATACCTATTATCTAATTATTTATTACCTATTAGCTGTTGTCCATTATTTAGTCTTTACTTCTCCATTACTTACCTATCACTAGTTAATTGTCTTTTAGTTATTATTTAATAGACGTCTATCACTATTATTTAAACGTTCTATCTTTATTACCTAATCGTCTATCCTTAAATGCTTATCGTTTAATTATTATTACTTAATCGTCCATTCGTTAATTAATTTATTATTCATTATACTTTACTAATTACTTACCTATCATTAATCCATTAGTATCTATTCATAAATCTTCATCTATTAGTTATTATTTTAACCTCTTTATTTTTAATTATTATCTATTCTTCTCCAATTATACCTTCTTTATTCCTATTTTTTTAGAATTCTTTATTATATTATCAATATTCTTTTTTAAAGGTCCAATTAGTAATATTGAAGTTTTTATTGGTTTTAATCTCTGTTATTCAATCTTATTTATTAACTTTATTAGCTTGTTTTTCCAAATTCAATTCATTTTATTGTTTATTATTTAATTACTATCTATTCATCTTATTGCTGAGTTTACTAACATTGTTTTTATCTTATTTACTATCTTCTCCTTATTTATCATTGAACGTTCCTTATTTATTATCTATCTATTAACTATTCCTTTATCGTCTAATTATCTATCTCTAGTCGCCTTTCATTTATCTATCTCTAGTCGCCTTTCATTTATCTATTATTAACCTTTAATTATCTATTATCTAACCTCTTAATCCATTATTTACTTATTGTTATCTATCCTTTATTAACTACCTGTCCATTAATATCTATTATCTATCTATCCTTAATTACTTAATTATCCTTTATTTTACTTTCTTTAGTTTTAATTAGTATTATTTATTGCTCGTTATTATTCTTATTATCCTTAATTCCTAGTATGAATCTATGTTTAGTATCATTTTCATCAATATCAAATAACTTTGAATGTGGTTTTTATTCAATTATATGCTCATCATTAAGGTATAGGTTTAATTATTGGCTTATTCTTTTTCATTTTCTAATATCTGAACAGGAATTAATAATAGCTCCATTATTAGTATATGGACTACAGACTTTAACTTCTAATTGAATTATTATCATTCTCTATCTTATATCATTTATTGACTTATTAATTTATGGACTACAGACTTTAACTTCTAATTGAATTATTATTATTCTCTATTAACTGCTTATTATTAATATTACTTTACCTATTATCTATCTTTAATACCTATCGCTAATTTAATTATCTTTATCTATTAGTCTTTATTTAATAACTATCATTAAACAGTCAATTGCTCGTTCTTCATTTATTGCTCCTTTATTAGCCTTTATTTGTCCTTTTATTAATTACTTCTCAATTATCCTGTATTCCTTACTAACTATCCCTTATTGCTTATTATACGTCTTTATTTTAATATCTCCTATTCTATATTACTCCCTTTTATCTATCCTTAATCCCTTATTAACTATACGTCTTTAGCTGTTCATTAATCCTTAATCCCTTATCGTCTACTTATTAATATTAATCTATTATTATATACTTATTATTCTCTTATTATTCTCCATTAATTGTCATCTATTCATTACTTCCTAATTATTCACCTTTTACTTATTAATTATTGCCCTTTATCTATTAATTCTTAATATACTACCTAATTATTCACTTATCTATCTACTAATATTATATCCTATATTCCCTTATCTATTATTTCCTATTAATTCTATGTTCCTTATTAATTAATCCCTAATCGTTAATCTTCTATCCATCATTTATTAATTATTGCCCTTCATTATCTTATATTCTATAATCCTCTAATACTTATTAATCTATTCCTATTAATTTTATGTTCCTTAGTTTATCTATACTTATTAATTTTATGTTCCTTAATATATTATCTACTAATCATACCTTCATCATCTATTATTAACTTCTTATCTATCTATTACATATTCATTAATTATTGACTATTTAATTATTCCTAAACATTATCCACTGAGATAGAAGTATATTTTATATTACCTTAACACAACTTATTGTTTTTAATAAACAGTCGTCAACTTTTATCTATTGTTATATCTCCATCTATCTTATACGTTATTTAATCTTATATCTCCTAATTATTTATCATTAATTCTTAATCTCTACCTTCTTATTATCTAATATTCTCTATTTAACTATTTTATATTATCATTCATTACCTATTACTTAATTACTCACCTATTATCTATTATACGTCCTTATATTTATTCTTTTTTACTATTCCATCATTAAGTATTTATCTATCCTCTACTTTCTACCTATTATTTATCTACCCTTATCTAATTATTAACTGTTATCTATTCCTTAATCCTTATTTATTAACTCTTAAACGTTTATATATCTATTATTTACCTTTCATTAATTGCTTATTATTTATTGATCGTCCTTTATTTAATAATTATCGTATATTTGGTATTATCTTAACTTATATTATCTTCAATTAATTACTTTTTAATCATCTCGTTATTGCTTTATTTTTGGTTCCCTTTCATCTCTTTATTAATTAGTCCTTTGTCCTTTATCCATTATCCTTTACTTAATAATTCTCCCTTTCATCTACTCATTATTACCTATCCTCTTATCTATTCTCTTATTATTGCTTTTTTAACATTACTAACTAATTATCTTTTCTTTGTTTTCTTCTTTGTTTCTATACCAGCTGATTCAAATAGAGTTCCTTATGATTTACCTGAAGCTGAATCTGAACTAGTAGCAGGTTTTATTACTGAATATAGTACAATTTACTTTTCATTAATCCTCTTAACTGAATATGCTAATATTATTGCTTTAACTTATTTAATTATTCTTATCCTTTCTATTTATCCTTTTCCATTAACCTTTCTTTTATATCTTATTAGTTTGATTCGTTCTACCTTGAATAGATTAAAATTTGATGATTTAATGACTAGTGCTTGATTAGTTATTTTACCAATTATATTCTCATTTCTCTTATTATCTATACTTATTATTCTATTATTTATTAACTATCACTTATTAATATATTATCTACTCCTTTATGCTCATTATTTTATGCTCTCTATTTATTTACTCTCTATTTATTAACCCTCTCTATTCAACTACTATTAATATCTATTACTTAATGCTCATCAATTATTTACTACTAATTAATCTTAATTATTCCATCTTAATTATTACTCTTTAATCATTTATTTATTTATTCTATACTGACCGTTCATCTTTCACTTTAATCACTAATTAATTATCTACTCATCATTCATTTATATATTATCTGTTATTACCTATTCGTTTATGCTTTTCTTCGTTGTCTATTCTTTAATCACTTATCTATTAATTAATCTCTATTCACTATTATTATCTTATCTATACCTATTATTCTTCTTGGTTTTAGATATCTAGCTAGTAGTATACCTCTGATTTCTTTAGCAGGTGTAGCAATAGGTGCTGGTTTAATTCTCAGTATACTAATATTTGCTATATGTCGTAATCCAATTATTTCTAATGTTTTAATTAGATGAGCTCTTATCGGATCTTCTTTAGTTGAAGTTTCAGGATCTATTGGTTCAGTTTATAGCTTTTTAATTCCTTATGCATTTCCTTTATATCTATTATTCCTTATGCATTTCCTTTACATTCTCATTTATTTTAATTCTACATCCAGTAGTCTTTATTCATTAGTTATTTATTATTAATCATTGAACGTCTAATTATTATTACCTTATCGTCCATTTTATTATTGTCATCTACTTATCTATTATTATTAATCTATAATCAATTATCCTTTAGTTCATTTTCTATCCTTTATTCACTATTTCATTACTGCCGTCTAATTATCTGTTAATCTTCATTGTAATCTATCTATTAACTAACCTCTTATTGCTGAATTAATTATCCATTATCCCTTAATTTACCTGCTTATCTTCTATCTCTTAATACTTTATCCATTAATCTTCTTTATTATAACACTTTCTACTTAATATATTAGGCTGTCGTCCAATTAGTCACGTGATATCTTTTCATTCAAAGACTAATAATATTTATTTATTCATTACTTACTTATTTATACTTCTCTATTCTTAATAATCTATTATTTAATCTTTATTTAATTATTCTATCTTATAGTTTATTAGTTTATGCTCGTTTATCAGTTACTTATTATTACCTCCATTATCTTATTACCTTTTATTCGTTCATTTTAATATTATCTACTATCCATTATCTTGTCTTTATTAATCTCTAGTTATACTTATTAATCTACCCTTCATTATCTACTTATGATCGCCTTATTATTCACTATTACATACTTATTAATTCCTTATTGCTTATTATCCGTTAGTTTATTACCTATTATTTATTCCTTAATCACTTATAATTAACTTATCCTTAATCATTAATTACTTATCTTTATTCATTTTAATCTCTATTTAATTATTTTCCTTTCATTATCTCCTATTCACTATTACCTATTAGTCTTTTATTTAATATCTACTATCTATTGTCCTTATGTTATCTTCTTTATTAATTACTAACTAATATCTATTCCTTAATCATCAAAATTCATACGTCTTTATCTCTATTTCTTATCCCTTATTTATTACTTTTCCATCTCATTATTAATCTATCCTAATTTATCATCACCTAATTCTCTATTAATACTTATTCATTAACCGTTCATTGTTCTTTATTAACCTATACCTTCTTATTTATTATACGTTCATCATCAATTATTATCTATTATAAACTATCCATTAATTCCTTACTAATTATTGCTTTATCTCTTATTTTATCCTGTATTCTTATCTAATCTACGTATTAATTATTGCCTTATCTCTATTATTTAGTCTTTATATTATCTCACCTTTATTACATCTTCATTACCTTATTATTCATCATTTAATTATCCTCTTTCATTTATATTTATCTATCATTATCTAGTCGTCTTTACTTTATTATTCTCTAATTAATCAGCTGTTATTATTCTGTAGTCTATTATTTAGTCGTTCATTCCTTATTATATTTCCTAATTCATTAATTTATATTATCTACTATCCTATATTCCTTAAGTTTATTCTTTATTAATTATCTATCTTAATCTACTTATCTTTAATTCAGTGTTTTATTATCGTTTCTTAATTAATTATTGTTCCTTAACCACTCATTACTTTATCTTTAATCATTAGTTGTTATTTTACCTTCATTGAGTCCTTAATTTATATATTACTCATTTATCCTTAATTTACCTATTATCTATTATTCCCTCACCGCTTATTGCTTATTATCCGTTAGTTTATTATCTATTACTTATTCCTTATCTAGTCACCTAATTATTTGATATTCTATATTCATTATCTAATAATACTTAATCTTTAACTATCTAATCTTCATTACTTACTAATTATTAATCTTTAACTATCTAATCTTCATTACCTATTTATTCATCCGTTATTTACTTACCTATTATTACCTATTTTAATCTAATCTCTAGTTATAATTAATAAGACTAACCTGTAAATTCATATTATGCGATAGTCTTTTACATACCTTCTACCCAAATATAAGAAATAATTCACTATTTAAATTAGTTGCTTATTATTTATTTACTACCTATTACTTATCCTCTATTATCTTATTATTAAAAAGCACTGTTCATCATAGTAATGAGAATGAAATGAAGAATTAATAGATAGTCTTCATAAACACAGTGATAATCTAAGTTACTGTGAAGGAAAGATAAAATAACTTGTATAAACTATAGGAAGATATGATTTTAACTAGTAATATTGGATTTATTAATTACTTTATTGTTGATTAATTATTATTAATACTTAAACGTTCAATTATAAACTATCAATTAATAGGTATTAAATAGAAGATTAACCAGTAATATTGGATTTATTAATTACTTTATTGTTGATTATCTATCTATTCCTAATTAATTAGTATTTATATATTATCTGCTGTCCATTATCTACTTATTAATTCCTATTTACTACTCCTTAATTAACTATCTGTGATTATTTATTATTAACTATCTGTCGTTATTTAATTAATCTGTAATCCATTATTTATCCTTAAGTCTTAATCCATTTATTCTCTTATCATCTAATAGTCTTTATCAATTAGTCGCCTTTTCATCTATTTTAATTAACTCTCCATTATCATCTATCTTATTATCTAACCTACATCTATTCTAATTTAATTGCTTTTATTTATTTATTCCTTTAATTCAATGTTCTATGTTATTTATTCCTTATTCTTTATTAATCTGTAGTTATTATTCCTTCTTTATCTCTAACTGTCTAATTAATTACTTTATCATCTAATGTTCTATATTTAGTTACCTATTGTTTATTAATTATTATTTATTCTCTATCGTTTAGTTTTTAATAATTAGTCCTTTATTGCTTATTATTTGTTCTCCATTATTTACCTACCTTTATTTAATTCTTATTTATTTTATGTTCTTTATTTATTGCTTTATCTCCATTAACCTTTATCTCCTTATTCCTTCTCATTAACTGCTTATTGTTTATTCTTAATTATCTTTACCTACTCCTTATTAATTTTACCCTCTACTTACCTATTCTTTATTACCTATTCTTTATTCACTTAATCTTAATATTTATCCATTCTACATTACCTTATTCTCGTTAATTTATTACTATCTAGTCCTCTATCTATTATTCACTACTAATCATATTTGAATTGGAGCAGTATATATTATGTCAGGATTAATTGGAGGATCAATTGGTATTGGATTATCAATTATAATACGATTAGAATTAGCTTTACCTGGATTTATACCATCTTCATCTCTTCAATATAATCCTAATATCACTTTTCATGGTATATTTATGATATCCTTTATGATAATGCCAATATTAATTGGAGGATTTGGTAATATATTATTACCTTTAATGCTATGTTCATCTGATATGATATTTCCTAGATTAAATGCTTTAAGTCTTTGATTAGTTTTTAATAGTTTAATTATTATGTTCTTATCCATTTTTATTGATGGTGGTGTTAATGCTGGTTGAACATCTCATGCTCCTTTATCCATTATAAATTACTCATCTATTGATCTTATGTTTTTTTCTTTACACATTGTAGGATTAAGTAGTTTATTAGGATCTATTAACTTTATTATTACTTTATTAAAGTCTACTAATCTATCTATTATTAATTCCTTTCTATTTTTATCTCTTTATTGTTGATCTATATTCTTTACCTCAGTGTTATTAATTATTAGTCTTCCTGTATTAGCAGGAGTAATTACAATGATTATTTCTGATCGACATTCTAACTGTTCTTTTCTTGATCCATTAAGAGGTGGTGATTTATTATTACCTCAACATTTACCTTGATTTCTTAGACATCCAGAAGTATATATTCTTATTTTACCTGCTTTTGGTTTAATTAGTGAAATGATCTCTAAGTTTAGTCAGTGTATTATATCTGGTAGAGACTCAATGCTTATTGCTTTATTAATAACTGCAGTATTAGGATGTATTGTTTGAGGTCATCATACGTTTATGGTTGGTTTTGATTTAGATACTAGATCTTACCTTACCTTTTCAACATCTATTATCGCTATTCCTACTGGAATTAAAATACTCAATTGATTAGCTACAATATGATCCTCTCGCTTCTCTTTAATCACTCCATTATATTTTATCATTGGTTTTCTTTTCAGTTCTACATTTGGTGGATTTACTGGTCTTATTTCATCTAATAGTATTATTGATATTATTCTACATGATTCTTATTTTATCATTGGCCATCTTCATCATGTCCTTTCTTTAGGTGCTATTTATACTATTTCTGCTGCCTTTTATACTTATTGAATCTTCTTCTCTACTCATCATTTTTCAGATTATCTAGGTCGTATTCATTCTGGTAGTTCCTTTATTTCCTCAAATATAATATTCTTTACTATGCATTCATTAGGTATTATTGGTTTTCCTAGACGTATCTATGATTATTCCATGATCTTTTTTAAGTTTCAATGATTTAATTCTCTTGGTTTAATAGGAATATATCTATCTATACTTATTCTTTTATTTATTATCTATTAGTCCTTAATAATTATTTAATATTACCATGTCGTCCATCCTTAATTAATATCTAATCTCTGCTGTCCATTGTCTATTTATTAATCTTTATCCTTTATTCTGTATTCATTATCTTATTATTCCATACTTATTAATCACTATTCAGTTATTTTTAATCGTATTGTTGTCTATTTATTATAATCCTCTAGTATCTATACCTATTAATCCTTAAGTTTATTATAATTTATACGTCCTTAAGTCTATATATTATAATCCTTAAGTTTATTTATTCTTATCTATCATTTCATTACTATCCTTTAGTCTATATTTACTATCCTTTAGTCTGTATTCACTTTTCATTCACTTTATTTTAGTTTCCTTATCTATTATCATTAACTGCTCCTTATCCATTATTAATACCTCTAGCTGCTGGTTTTCTATTATTTATCTATTATTTCTTGATCGCTAACCATTTAATTTACTATCTATCGCTATTATTTACTTCTTCATTACTATCTAGTTATCTTTAATTGCTATCTTTAAGTTCTACCTTTTAATTTATTGTCTTCTATTTATTCATTTAATCACGTATCTTAATCACGTATCTTAATCGCTAACCATTTAATTTACTATCTATCGCTATTATTTACCTATCCTGTTCTACCTTAATTGTCTTTTTCTCGTTTATTAACTATTAACCTTTCCTTTATTGTCACCTAATTATCTATTAATATTACCTATTTATCCACTATTATCTATCTACTTATTCTTATCTACCAGTTTATTATCCTTAATCTAGTATCTATCTATTCTTCTATTATTAATACCTGTTGTCCTATTATTAATATCTGTTGTCCTATTGTTAATCATTGATTTTTGATCGTCATTTTATTAACTTTAATTAGTTGCCTATTATCTATTTATTCATCTATTATTTAGTAGTCTATTATTATTAACCCTTCATTTATCTATTATACATCCCTTATTTATACCTCCTTATTACTCATTTATCTATTATTAGTTTCTATATTATCACCTTATTGTTCATCATTTATTCTTAATCATTAGCTGTAATTCTTTAGCTGTCTATTATTAACTACTCAATTATTACCTAATATACGTTATTTAGTCGTCTAATTAATTACCTGTCGTCCATTCTTAATTATCTATTAATTGTCCCTTTATTGTCAATTCATTCTTCTTAATTTATTACCTATTATTCCTTATTTATATTATCTCCTTTATTATCTATTGATCGTCCTTTTATTTATACCTTTTAATCTCTACTCTTTACTTATTTCTCTATCTTCTATTCATTATCTATTTTACATTATCTTTATGAACACTATATTATACGTTAGAATTACAATAAATGTTACTAGCAATATTCTTTATCATTGGTACTGGTGTAATTAGAGGATCATTAAACTATATTATTATGAATGCAATTCTTAGTATTGGATCATTATCTAGTATTTTAATGTCAAATTCTCTATTACTAATGATCAGTTGTTATGGTAAAGTAGGTTATTATCCTTTCTTTATTATCTTATCTATCTTATTTTATCAAACTTCATATCTATTTATATTATTTGATTTAATTAATAAATGAGCATATTATAGTAGTTTTACATTAATATTGAACGTATCTATTTTCTTTCGTTGTTCAGAGTATTGATTAGTTTTAATTAACTTAGTGATTATTATTTCTTCTATTCGTATAATAAGTTCTATTAAACATATTATATTTATTAGTTCTTATTTATTATTCATTTATTTATATCTATTACTCCTTCTTAATAACTACTTATTCTCTTATCTTTTCTTATTAACTTATATTTACTTAAATAATATATTACTCATTAAGTGTAGTTTTTTATATGTTTATTGAATCATTCCATTATTAAGTTTATTAAAGTCTTATCGTCTTATCCTTAATTAATCTATTATCCTTTAACTCTCCTTAATATTCATTATTTACTCATCAATTAATCTGTAATCATTAATCTATTAATCTATATTCCTTTAGCTTTTCATTTCCTTGTCATCTACTTTATACTATCTCTTATCTATTCAATGCCTTATCTCTTATATTCTCTTTTTAATTACTTATCACTTATTCTATTATCACTTATTCGTTTATTATCTCCTATTAATTCACCTTTTAGTTTATTATCTACTCATCATCGCCTATTTATTAATTACTTATCTATCCTTTACTAATATTACCTTCTACTCATCTATTTACCTATCATTATTTAGTAGTTAATTATTTCTTATTACCTATTTAATAATCCTCTATCTATTACATATCTATCTATTATCCCTTAATTTATCTGCTTAATATATGATATGTCAGTTAGACAAGAGGCTATATTTAATTCTCCTTAATACTTATTATTTAATCATTCCTTTATTACTGTTCTTATTTAATTCCTATTCATTGCTTATTATCGTATTATTTACTTTACTTTTGGTTTACTATTTCTTGATCGTTACTTATTTATTCTTCTTTAATTATCTTTATTTGCTCGTTTTTGGTTTAATTTCTGTTCCATTTCTGGTTATTTTTCGTTCGTTTTTCACCTATTATTTGCTCGTTTTTGGTTTAATTTCTGTTCCATTTCTGGTTATTCAAGACTTATTAATTGTTCTTTATCTATTCACCTATCTATCCTTAATTATACCTTCTAATTCTACCTTATATTATCTATTCATCTATCCCTAATTATTAACTCATCATCGCCTATTTATTGTCTAATTTACGTTATCTTATTGCCTAATTTATGTTATTCTTCCTAATTCTACCTTATATTATCTATTCATCTATCCCTAATTATCTATTATTTAATCCTCTATCGTTATTTAATCCTTTATCTACTATCTATTATTTCTTAATTATTATATCTTCATTATTATATCTTCATTATTATTCTTTCAAATCCTATCTTCACATTCTTTAGTTTACTTATTTACTTATCTATTCTTAATATAGTCTCTTAATCTTATACCCTTTAATTATTTTTGATGATCCTATTATTATCTATCTACTTATCATTAACTACCTTATTATTAATATTTGAACGTTCTTTAATTATTAATCAATAAATCCTAAACATTGAATCCTTAATACTAATCTATTACTAATCAATAAACCTTAATCTGTAATCTATAATTCTCTATTTAATATCTATCGCTATTCCTTTATTATTATTTACTTATCCTTTACTAATTATTTCTCATTCATTAGTTTCTTTATTATCTTTACTCCTTTATTATCTACTTTACTCTATCATTTTAGTTATCCTATTACCGCCTTTGGTCTTCTATTAATTATACTTTAATCATCTATTTTAATCATTCTCTATCTACTTACCATTCCATCTACTGATTTCTTAATTCTCTACTTATTGATTTTTAATCCTTAATAATTATCTACTAATCGCTGATCTTATATCTATTAATCTCTATCTACTTATCTTTTACTTATTCTCTTTACTTTTATCTCTTCATTATCCTTAACTAATTATTGTCTATTGTCCGTTCATTACTTATTACTCTTTACTACTCCATAATTCATTATTCTTTACTTATTCACTATTAATTAGTTGTCTTTTACTCGTTATTTACTCTTTTATCATTAAATCACTTATCCTTTATCCTTTATTTACTTACTTATCTATCTCTAATTAGTTAATCTTTAGTTGTTCATTGTCCTTAATTAATCTTAAGTCGTCCATTTTTTAATACCTTGTCCTCTATTCATTATTATATACTCTTTAGTCTTTCAATTCCTATCCTGTATTATCTTCTTATCATCTATTAACTGTTCATCGTTCGCTATTTATTTCTAGCTGTCCATTTTTACTTAATTATTGTTTATTTCCTAATCATTTATTATTATATCATCTACGTACCTATTATTAATTACTCTTTAGTTGTCTAATTTACGTTTATTAGTATCTATTCAATATTACCTATTATACGTCCTTAATTCATTGTTTATTCTCCATTAACTATCTACTCATTATATTATCTATTTGTCCTTTAATTATCCTTATTCCATTTAATTACTGTTTATTGTCCTTCCTTCGTTATTTATATTACCTTATCAATTACTTGTCCTTTAATTGTCCTTTATTAATTATTTATTATTCTCTGTCGTCTTATCTTTTATCCTCTCTTATTTATTCTCCTTAATTATCCTTTATCCACTATTTATTTACTATTCATCAAAAACCAGCGATAGAGATTTCATTAAAACTCCAAATGAAGAATGATAATATTGTAGTGTAGATTAATTCAAAAGATATTAATTGAGAAGTTATTCGAATACAACCTAACATGGAATACTTACTATTGCCTGAAAATGCAGATAATATAAGTAATAATATTGATAGACCTGAAATTATAATTATTAAGACAAGAGAAAGCATTAAGTTTATTAGATAAAAGGGATATATAATACTATAACTAGTTATTGATAATAAAAAAAACACTATAGGAAATGATTGAAAACCATAATTAAAATGTAATTTAGGAATTATTAATTGAGTTATAATAAGATTACATCCATTAATTATAGAAGAAAGAATACCATATCAACCTAAATTAAGAGGTCCTATTCTTCTTTGTGTTGAACCCATTATCAATTCATCTAATAATATAAAATATATTGATCCTGTAATTATTAATATTATTGTCCTTTAGTTAATCCTTATTTTCTATACGTCTTGATTTTAATATTGTCAATTATCCGTTATATTGTCAATTATCCGTTAATTAATCTCTACTCATCTATCCTTATTTCATTATCTCTTATTAATTACTATTTATTATTACATCACCGCTTATTTATTTATTTAATTCACTTTATTGTCTTCTTAATTATTGTCTCCATTATCCTCTATTAATATTACCTTCTCACTACTTAATCTCTATTTACTTATTAATTAATTATTAAATGCTCATCATCTAATTATTAATCCTTAATCGTTAATTACCTATTTATTATTAATTGTCCTTTAATCGTTAATTGCCTATTCTCTTATCATTATTTATTTACTATTTAATACTCCTTTATCACCTATTCCTTAATTTATACCTTATGATTTACTTAATTTACTATCTTTTAATCGTTATTTAGTTAATATTTGATCGTTATATTATCATCATTTAGTCGCCTTATCTATACTCCTTAATACTCCATTACTTATCTATTATATTATCACCTATCCATTATTCTCTTATCCATTAGTCGTCTTTTTAAGTTCATGGAATGTAATTGGTCTCTTCAATAACTACCCTATTACTAATTAGGTTTGTTTATTCTTTACTTATTAATATTTGATCGTTAATTAATTATCTATTATATAATCCTTAATTTACTATCTTCTATTTAATTTATCCTCTTTACTTATACCTCTTTATTTATACCTCCTTATTTATTTTATCCTCTCATTATCTACTGTTTATTAACCTCTACTTTATCTTCAACTATTAGCCTTTATCCTCTTTACTTATACCTCTTAATATCTTATTAATATCTCTATTATCTTCTAAACGTCCTTATTTTAACTACTACTTATTCCTATATTACTTATTTTTATCTACTCACTATTACTTAATTGTCTATCCGTTATTTAATTATTCACTACTACCTATTAATTTACCCTTTAATTTCTGTCGTCTATTCAATTATTCCCTATTATATATTACCTATCTTTTAATTATCTTTTAATTAACTTCTATTAATTGCTCTTTTATTACCTATTATTAGTCTTTAATCGTTCATTTTATTATCATTTATTAGTCCTTTATTATCTATCATTAATCATTTAATTGTCATTTACTAATTCACTATTCATTTATATTATTTCATTGTCGTCTATTTATTAACCCTTAAACGTCTACTTATCTATTCTTATCTATTAATCGGTTATATTTAATCTTTATTCTTTATTTACTCACCATTTAGTCTCTATTTCTTAATCGTTCATTATTCCATATCTAATATCTGTAGCTAATATTCTGTATTTAATATCTGTCGTCTACTTTTTAATCCTATATCTTATATTAATTACTCTATTCTAATCCATAGTTTATTTATATTATTTCATTCGTTTATTATTCCTTAATTATTACCTTATTATTTATCCCTAATTAATCTCTATGCTGGCCTTTCTTTGATTATCCCATTATCGTCTATTTTCTAATCCTTAGTCTTTATCTATTATTTAAGTATTCTTGACTATCTATTTCTTAACTATTTATCTTTAATTATTTATCCATCTCTAGTACCTTATTTTTGGTATTAATTACACTATTATTTAACCTCTAATTGTCGTATTATCGTCTATTTAGTCTTCTTAATTATTGTCCTTTACTTATTTATTCATCCTGTAGCCTTTTATCTTATACTCTCTATTAATCTATTGTCTTTTAATTACTTAATAATCTAATTTCAATTATCTATCTTATTATTATTTATCCTTCGTTATCTTATTATCTACTCTTATTTAATTACCTATTCATTCATTACTTCTCTATCTTTAATCTCCTTATTTTATATCTCCTTTTAATATCTTCCTTTAATTCTCCTTTATTAATTAATTCTCCATTACACTTATTGCTGTATTTTTTACATCTTCATTCGTCTATTATTTACTTATTATTCCTTAATTACCTTATGCTCGTTCATTATTTTTTAATTATCTTAATACACTATTATCTACTAATTATACTTAATGAATCTTCAATTATTATCTACTATCTAATATCTATCTTTTAATTAATTACCTTTTATTACATCTCTATCACTTAATTACTATCTATGCGTCTATTGTTTACTTATTAATCATCAATTATTAGGTATCTTTATTACTTTCTTATCATTATTATCTATCCTTTAATCTATTATCTATTAATCATTATATTCTCCTTTAGTTGTCTTTTCTCCTTACTTCTCCTTTAGTCTTCTCTTATCTATTTATTATTGTCCTTTCGCTATTCTCTTTAATTCTTCTTTATTATTACTACCTCTTCATTAATTTCTATGTTATGTTCTTTATTTCTGTATTCATTAAACTTTAGTCGTCCATTCTTTATCGTCTATTACTTATTAATATTCCTTACTTATCTTAATCCCTTTATTTTTATCCCTTTAATTCTTAATTCTAATCCATAATCAGCTATTTTTATCCTTTTAATTCCTAATTCTAATCAATTACTTAACTATTTATCTCTAATATCTCCATTATCCTATATTCTTTATTCATTTAATTCTATGCTTCTTTATTATTATATTGTCGTTTAGTCTTTACTTATCTATCACTACCTACTACTTAATGCTCATTTTATTATCTTTCTTATTTATTTATCTACTATTCACTTATTCTTAATTATATTCTTTACTCATTATTACTTTACCTCTTATTTACTTATTTATGATCCCTTCATTCTCTACTCCTTAATTTCTTATTACTGCCATCATTTAGTCTGTATTTACTAATTATTGATCTTCTATTAATTACTTCTTCGTTTATCCTTTAGTTTTTAATAATTACTTATCCTTCATTAGTCGTTAATTTATTGTTCTCTATTATATTACCTGCTATTGTCTAATTACCTATCTCTAGTCGTTATTATTTAATCTTTAATCCTCTATTGTTTAATTTCTTAATCATCTAATATCTTATCATTAATACTTTATACTATCTCCTATTAATTATGGATTTCTTATTAATTCTTGATCGTCTATTAATTATTATCTATTCCTTACCTATTCCTTGTATTTTATCATTATTTAATTACTGTTCATTAGTCCTTTATCTCCTATTAATTAGTCCTTTATCCATTAATAATACATGTAATATAGAATAATTAGTTTAGAATAATTAATATAGAATAATTAGTATTAAATAGAAAGCATAAAGTAGAAATCAATTTTTATTAATAATACATGTAATATAGAATATTCTTTTCTTAATGAATTGACTTTATATAATAATCCTCTCGTACTACTACAAAATCTACATAATTCATAATCCATCAATAATAGATAGAATACAACCTGTCTTTAGCGATTTTAACTCAACTCATGGATCTCTTAAACAGTTGAACAAACTGACTTTCCTATATTATACAATAAAAAGTAGAGATAAAGTCAACATCGATGGACCAAAATTGATGGTTAGATTTGTACTCATGCCATCTATTAGCCTGTTATCCCTTTAGTTACTTTTCTTATTTTACATGATAATATTAAAAGGATATTGTCATTCGTTCAATTATTTATCTATTAACCGTTCAATGCTTATTATTCAATTATTTATCCTTTATCTACTAATATTTAATCCTTAATTACTTATCCGTTTATTGTCGTCCATTTATTAATACTTTATTATCTATTCTTAGTCGTTATTTAATCTATTCTCTATCATTTATTTTAGGTTTCTTAATTACTTTACTTTAGGTTTCTTAATTATCTATCATTTAATATTACTTTATTCTCTATCATTTATTAACCTTTATCTATCCTTAATTGATTTAAACTAGTAATAATATAAATATTAAACTATTTAAAACTAATAAGTATCTGATCTTCAAAGCAATTGAATCATTTTTATTACATTTCTAAGTAACTTTATTGTAGAATTAAATAATACTTCTATATCACTAGCTATTTTACACTATAATTACTTAATAAAACTTGATTTTAGAAGAATTACCGATGTTACTGGAACAACTTTTAACCAAATCTACCAATTAATACTTAATAATTAATACCTAATGCTCTATCTACTATTATCTTATTTTAATCATTAGTCTTTAAAAGTCTATTATTCAGTATTTAATCTTTTATTCTATTATTGCCTTTCTACTCATTATATTATTCTCTCCTTTCCTTATCTTTAATTACTTAATAATTATCTCTTAATGCTCTATCTACGATTTAATCTTTTATTATCTATGCGACCATCTTTTAATTACTAATTCACTATCGTCTATTTATTCACTATCATTTATTTATTAATTACTCACCTATCTCTAATCTTATATCTATTAATATCTATACCTATTGATTTTTAAGGACTATCAAAAACTAATGAATATAGAATAATGAATATTTATTGACTAATTATCGCTAATACTTTATTATTAATACCTTATTCTCTTATAAATTCATATCTATTTAATAAATTCATATCTACTATTCTCTATTTCATATCTATTAATCTTTACTTAATTATCTACTATTTAATATCTACTGACCTTTCAATCATTATTTAGTCATCTATCCTATATCACTTATTAATTCTCTATTACATATCTACTAATCTTAATACATGATAAAGTAAAGACGACAATGTAATGATAAGATAAAGACGACCAGAAACTAATAAATGAACGTAAAATAACTAATAAACTAATAGAAATACATGATAAAACTAATAAGTTTAGAACAAGATATTGATAAGGACGTATAAATTCTAATTAATTAATATTACCTATCTACTATTTAATATTACCTATCCATTATTCATTACCTACTATCTACTAATCTTAATACATGATAAAACTAATAAGTCTAGAACAAGATATTGTTAAGGACGTGTAAATTTTCACTTCTAATCAAACTTCTTCTAATACTATTGTTACAGTAATGAAAATTATCTATTCAATGTTATTGATTAATTACCTTTTAATTCGTGTATGCTATATCTAGATAATTAAAGTATAATAAGTTATTAGGAATTAATTCCTCCATTATACTAAAGGGATTAAGGATTCATTATTTCTTTACCTATTAGTCCTTTATTATTGTTCCTTTATTAACTAGTCCTTTAATACTTATTAATTAACCACTTATCTCTTATTTCCTAATTAGTATTCATTAATTATTTAGTATTACCGTTTAAACGTCTATCTATTTATCTTGATTTATTTATTATCCTTTAGTTGTCTATTATACGTCCCTTATTTACTTATTATTTAATAGTCTATTATCTATTCTTAACCGTCTAATTCTTAATATCTTATCCTTTACCTATCCTTTATTTAATATCTTATCCTCTAATTTCTATTAATTACTCTATTGTTATCTATTACTATCTACTACTCATTGCTTATTTTATCATCTCCTAATTATTCCTTATTAATTTACTGGTTATTTCTTATCTCCTAATTATTACTTATTCATTATTAATTTATTCTACCTTCATCTACGTATTATTATTTATCTATCCCTTAATCTTCTATTATTACCTACTCATCATTTACTTACCTATCTACTATCCGTTATTTAGTTATTCTATTTTAATCCTCTTATTTATTATTCCCTACTCCTTAATCATTATTTCTTCTCCATTCATTATCTATCACTAATTACTTGTCCATTACTAATTAATTGCCTTTTATCTATTAATTAAATGCTCCTTCTTTACTAACCTTTCTTTACTTTTTATTTATTAATCATTAACTCATAATCTGTTATTCGTTTTTAGTCGTCAGTTAGTTTATATTTCCTTATTATTCACTTTTCATCTTATTCCTTATCATATTCTTATTAATTAGTCTTTATATATTCCTTTTAAATTCTATGTTATGATCGTATTATTCTTAATCAATTAATCTCTTAGTATTTATTCCTTCCTTCTTCCTAATACCTTATCTTTAATGCCTTATCTATTAATCCTTATAATTCATCTACGTTTAGTCTTTGCTTTTCAATTCATTATTCCTAATACTTTATCTGTTATTTCTTTATCTATTACTTCCTTATTCTTAATAATTATCTGTCTATTAATAATTACCTGTCTATTAATTCTTATTAATTATCAATTATTCGCTTATCTTTTAATTATTTATTTTACATCCCTTAGTCCCTTATTTATTTATTTTACATCCCTTAGTCTCTATTTAACTTCTTTACTATCATTTAATTGCTTATTTTACATCCTCTAGTCTCTATTTATTACTAATTATCTATCTTTCATTTAATTTTTATCTGTTCATTGCTTTTTAATCGTCTAATTAGTATCTATTATTACCTTATTTATGATCGCTTTTCAGGTTATTTTTAGTTAATTATTGACTGTTTATTGATTATTTATTTATTTATTGTCGCTTTTTAGTTTATTTATTGTCGCTTTTTAGTTTATTTTTGATCGCTTTTCAGGTTATTTTTGGTTAATTATTTCCTTATTTATGATCGCTTTTCAGGTTAATTTATTGTTGATTATTTCTAGTTAATTACCCATTATTCAATCGCTTATCTTTATATTATCTATTATTATTACATCATCATTCACTTATCTTTAATCTATTAGCTGTTGTTTTCTTATCTATTATTTATCCTCAATTCATCTAGTATTTATCTATCTTATTTACTTGTTATTTACTATTATCTACTTATGATCGCCTTATTATTTATCCATTATTATATTCTCTTTATTATCTTCTTTATCTAATAACTTAATTTATGGTATTCATTCTAGTTATTATTCTATTTTAATTAGTCTATCTATAGAAAACTTATTTATCATTTGTTGATTACATTTTTGATATTACTATTCAGAATTATTACCTTATCTCTACTTTAGTTTATATCTTTTCTCCTATTCTATTCTTACTATTCTATTCTTATTGTTTTTATGATTATCTATTATTCTTTGATTAGTAGATTTCCTAATTGAATCCTTTATTGCACTAACAATAATTGAACAACTCTCATTAATTGTAGGTATTAAATCATTATTATTATCTGAATTAATGTTATTTTTTGCTTGTTTTTGATGTTATATTAATTTTAGATTTATTGGATCTATTTTATTTATTTTTTATTACCCATTATTATCCTGTTATTCCTTTTCAATACCATTTACTAATCCTTTAATACTGTTATTTTCTAGTCTACCAATTCAATGTAGTCAATTATTTATTAAAATTGGTTTTCTTAATTATTCAATAGAGGGTTTAGGACAATCACTTTCTGCTGGTTTTTATTCTATCATCTTACAATGTAAGGAATTTTTATATTCTTATTTTAGTTTAAGTGACTGTTTAATTGGTTCAATTCACTATCTTACTACTGGATTACATGGTTTTCATGTATTATTAGGTTCATTCTTATTTTTTATTATTCTATTCTATATTATGTTCTCTATTACTTATCCTTTTTATTTTATGGAATTCTCTTTTCCTCTATTCTTATCTAGTTATTATTGACATTTCGTAGATTTTATATGATTTCTAGTCTTTACATTACTTATTATTTAATTAATTGTCCTCTAATCTCTTATCGTTAATCATTTATTTTATTATTCCTTTTATCTAATTCTTATCTATTCACTATTATCCGTTCGTTATTCACTTATTATTTACTATCCATTATTTAATCATTAAGTAGTCTATTATTAATTATTACACTTTAATTATTCTTAACTATCCACTATTATATGCTCATCATCTACTTATCACTCATTATTTATTACCTTATCTTTCCTTTATTCTGGTTTTACTTGAATTAGTTTAACTTTAGATAATAGTAATATTGGTTTTAATATACTCATTATTATCTTATTTCCTATCATTAATTGAATATCTGAATCTGAAACTAAATCAAATCAATACGTTATTATTTTTATTCCTTTATTTATTCTATTATTATTATGTTTTCTATTATCTTCCTTATTATTATTCTTTATCTGTTATGAGTGTTTAATAATTCTATCATTCTTTATATTATTTATATTTATACCATCTTTTTATAGAATTAGGACTGCTTTCTTCTCTTTTTTATTTTCTGTATTAGGAAGTATTAATTTTATCTTAAGTTTATTTTATATAATCTCTTCTATTTCTTTATTCTCATTATTGCTTATCTTACCTTTCTTAATTAAAATTCCTACTTTTCCTTTTTATTATTGATTACCAGAAGTACATTGTGAAGCTAATACTTCAATATCATTATTTTTAGCTGGATTATTATTAAAATTAAGTTTATTTGGTATTATTAGATTTATTTTATGTACTTTTTACTTATCTTTAAGATTCTTATCATCAATTCTTATATATATTATTTTAATTGGTATAATTATAATTAACTCATCTTATTTTAGATATTATGATCTAAAGAAAATTATTGCCTTATCTTCAATATTACATTTAAATTTAACCTTCTATTCAATGTTATCTCTAAATTCTAGTGGTATTTATTGTAGTATTATTATTCCTTTATCTCATAGTTTATCATCAATTGCACTTTCTTTATTTATGGGTCTTATCATTAATAAAACTAACACTAGATTAATAGATTCATTATTCTTTATATCTTCTATTTTACGGTTATTATTATCATTCTTTTTACTCTCTAATAACAGTTTTCCTAGTTCTATTAATCATATAGGTGAAATATTTGCATTATTATCATTTATTTCTATTGATCTACTATTTAGTTTATTCTTTCTTTTCATCTCCTTTCTATCTACTCTATTTTGATTTATAGTTTTAAATAGAAAATTACCATATCATTCATCTTATTATCAATTATTTAGTATTTATTATTTATTGTTATATTGATTAGTATTAAGTAATTATATAATAGGTATCTATTGATTAGTATTAAATAATTATGTGATAGGTATTTATTGAATCATCATATTTTAAAGACTGTCGTTCAATTATTATATTTTAAAGACTGTCGTTCAATTCTTATTCATCTTAATATTATCTTCTATTAGTCTATTATTACCTAATTAACTACTCATTGATTCTTATTTATACTCTTTAATTATCTTATCTTCTTTATTAACTATTCCATTATTAATCCTTTAGCTCCTTATCTATCATTTACTTATCTATTATCCGTTGTTCGCTTTTCGCTTTACCGTCATCTACTTTTTACTTATTCATTTATTATCTATCCTCTAATCCTTTAATTCCTACTACTTAATTACTTATTGTCGTCTTCTCGTTATCTTATCTATTACCTGTCATTTAATCTGTAATCACTAATCACTTATTTATATACTCTATTATCTATTCATTTAATTCTCCATTATCTGGTTATTCCTTAGGTTGTCTTTTATACGTCCCTTATTTACTTACTATTTAATGCTCATTCTTTAATTACAGGTTTATTGATTGTTATCTACTATTTAATGCTCATTCTTTAATTATCTCTTATTTATTCACCTTTAACCGTCTTATTCTCTAATTCTCTATCTACTAATTCTTCATCATTTAATTCCTTTTCAATTATCTTATTTTAGGTTATTTAATTATTACTTATTATCTATTTAATACTACTACCTAATTCTTATTATTTCCTTTCCATTTACTTATTATTGCTTTATTTCTGTATCCTTTAATCTGCTATTCATTTACTTATTATTAATCAATTCACTGTATTTTAGTCGTTATTACATTCTCATTATTCTATTATCCTCTATTATCTAATCTCCGTTGTCCATTTATTATAGTTTATGATTTATTGTTTCTTTAATTACCTATCTATCTCTAATTACTTATTATCTTATATTTATTGATCCCATTATTACATCCTTATCTTCTATTTCTTCATTACCTATTATTTAATAGTCTATTATTAACTATTTAATCTCTACTTATCTTATATTTTATCTCTAGTCGTCTATCCTTTAATTTCTTATCCATTATCTAATAGTCTATTGTTCGTTTATTATCTATTACCTATTATTATCTAATCTACATTCCTTAATAACGTATCTTCATCTATTCTTTACTATATATCTCTAGTTAATCTCTATTCATTTATTACTTAATTATCCATTCATTACTGTTAATTTATCCTCACCTAGTTATTCTCTATTATTCAATCGTTATTTATCTATCTTTATCTCTAATTACCTTATTATTTGTTGTATTATTATCGTTAATTCATCTAGTTATTTATAATTAATCTGTCCTTTCTTTATTTATTATTAACTACTATCCGTTACTTAATCTCTAATTACTACTCTTTAAGTATTTATTACTACTCCTTAAGTATTTATCATTAATCTATTATCTATTATTAGTTATTTATTATCACCACCTAATTCTAATCCTCTACTACCTAATCCATAGTTATCTATTATTAGTTATCCTTCGTCCGTTATTTACTTATTACTTATTTAATCTCTGATTACCTATTATATACTCACCTATCTTTATTACTTATTGTTTATCCTTTCCTTTATTATTGCCGCTAATTTCTTATCTCTATTACATTATCTACTATTATTTATCACCGATCGCTTATCGCCTATTCTTTATTATTTATTTACCTATCTATCAATAATTATCTTATTATTACTTATTAATTGTCTATCTTTAACATTTATTACCTAATATACGTTATTTAGTCGTCTAATTTATACCTCCTAATTCACTATTATTTCCTTAATTCTCTATCACTTATTTTTGGTTTTCTTTATTATCATCTGATCGCTTATCGCCTATCGCTTATCATTATTTAATCACCTATCGTTAAATTATTTTCTTATCTCTACTATCTATTGTTGATCATTTAATTATTATTTCCTATCCATCCTTAATTGCTTACCATTTAATGCTTTATCTCCTTATTATTTATCTGTCTTTCGCTATTTACTCACATATCTCTTATCATATTATGAATTAAGAAGTATAGAATAGATTGAGTTTTATTATTAACTATAATGAAGTGTTATATATTATATTGAATTATCTCCATTAACTTCTCAATTAGTTATATTTTAATTAATCTCTATAGTCATATAAATCTATATATTACAATCTTAATGAATCATAAGTTTTATCCTCTATCTTGATTTATGAGTACAATTGTTATTTTAATTAGTAGTATTGTAATATTTAATTCAATTAGTTATTTAAGTATTATAGATTCTTATTCATTCGTTTTTTATATTACTTTATTTCAATTATCTATGATTAGTTTTGTATTATCTCATGATATAATAATAACTTCTCTATACTGAGATTTATTAGGATTAATTAGTTATTTACCTATTAATTTTTGATCTAGTAAGATAAATTGTGGTATTAAGGCAGTGTTATATAATAAAATAGGTGATAATTTTTCCTTATTCTTTATCAGTATTCTTTATTCTTTATTATCATTAACTTGTTATTATCCTGAATTATCTTATTCGATTTCCTTATCATTTATTCTAACTCAATTAGTTATCTTCAATTCATTTTTTACTACCTTTAATATAGTCACCCTTCAATTACTTCCTTTAAGTTTATTTTCCATCATATATTCTAAATCAGCTCAATTACCATTTTCAACATGATCATTGAATGCTACATCTGCACCAACTCCTATATCAGCTTTATCACATAGTTCAACTATGGTAATAGCAGGTGTATTTTTAACTATAATTATTGATGATTTACTAATTATTATAACAGATTACTTTTCCTTAACTTACTTATTATTTTATATTATACCACTTAATACTTTATTATGATCTTTATTTAAGGCTATATTATTAAGTGATATAAAATCAATTATTGCACTTTCTACGATTAGTCAAATATCCTATATGTTTATTGCCTTATTAATAAATCCTATATTATGTTTTTATCACATTATTATTCATTCATTATTTAAGTCAATATTGTTCCTATTCGCTGGATCTTTAATTCATATTCAATATAACTATCAAAATATATATCAAGTTAAGATGAAGTGTAAATTTTATTGAATCGTATATTTACTAACTAGTAATATATTAATATTATCAATATCAAAAGAAATTATTATTCATGATATCTACCTATTTCTTAATTCTCCTTTTTACTTTATTATTCTTTATTTAGGTGCTATTTTAACTATCCTTTATACCTTTAAAATCTACACGTATTGTTTTTGGTTCTAATTCTTAATCCTATATCTACTAATTATTCTTTATTTAGGTGCTATTCTAACTATCTCTTATCTTCTATTAATCATTATCTTATACTCTCTATCTATTAATCTTTAATTACTAACCGTCTTTTCATCTATACTTATTAGTCTATTGTTTATTATCTATTAATCATTAATTATTAACTATCTAATTACTGCCTTATCCTTACTACTTATTTACCTAATTGTCTATTTATCTCTAATTAATACCTCCTTATTATCTACCCTTTATTGCCTAATATACGTTATCTACTTACCTATTTTACGTCACCTATTTATTATTAATTAATCACTAATTACTTATCTTTTAATCTTCTATTTATTATCCTCTCAATCATCATATTATTATTACTATTTATTAGTCGTTATATCTTTATTATTCTTTAGTCGTCTATTAACTTATCCTCCATTATTTAATCCCTAGTTATTCATAATTTAATCCTCTAATCGTCTAATTATCCCCTATTAATTGCTCCTATATCATCTATTTTTAACTATTTATTGTCTTTTAATCGCTAATTTCCTATCTATTATCTTCTTCTGATCGTTTATTAGTTAATTTATTATCGTTTAATAGTCTTTATTAATTATTACTCCTTAATTATATACTTATTAATTTCTTATTACCTAATTATCACTAATTATTAATCTATCTTCATCTAGTCGTTATTTCCCTATTAATTATCTGCCTTCATTTTAACCTCTTAATCATTTATCCTTATCTAATTACCTTAATTTCTCTTTAATTACTTAATCCCTAATTATCCTTAACCGTTCATCGCTTAATTATTGTTTATTATCTATCCTCTAATATCTTCTAATTAATTCCTAATCATCTATCTATTATTCATTTCTCTATTATCTCTCTGTTATCCTTAATATTATCTGATTATCTATCACTACTTATCTATTAGTTATCTTAATTTAGTCGTTATTTTATTCACCTATTTATCTACTATTTAGTCTTTCCTTCTCTATTAATATCTGTTAATCATTATCTGTTATCCTTACGTCTTATTAATTATTTACCTATCAATTCTTAACCGTTAATCACTCCATTATCACCTATTTTTAGTCCTTTATTTACTAATCCTTCACCATTCATTTATCATTTAATTTACACCTCCTATTTATCCATTTAATTATTAATTCTTCGTTCGTTATTACCCTATTAATCATTGAACGTCTAATTATTATTACCTATCTTCTAACCGTTATTTCTTTGCTCCTTATTAATTATTATCTATTATTTAACTATTATTACCTTGTCATTCACCTATTTCTCCTTTATTTATCTACTTACCTATCTATTATATTACCTGCTATTGTCTAATTTACGTATCCTTTATTCCTTATTACTTATTAATTATCCTATACTACTTAATCTCTTATTAATTACCTGTTATTGCCTAATTTACGTTCACTTATTACCTATTTCTATTCCATTTATTGCCTAATTTACGTTATTTAGTCGTCTAATTTATACCTCCTATTAATTCCTTATCGTTTATTAGTCCTTATTTATTAGTATTTATTGATCGTTAACCATTTAATCTACTATCTACCTTTTAACTATTAATTTACTATTCATTTCTATTAATTTATCTATTACTAATTCTTTATCGTCAACTAATTATTATTAACTCTCCTTTCTATATTCCTTATATATTACCTTTTAATTATTATCTGTTATCCTTCCTTTATACATTCCTTATTTATTGTTTCTTATTAATCTATCTAGTATTACCTATTATTTAACCGCTTAGTTTATTATCCTATAGTCTTTAATTACTATTATTACCTTATCCATTAATTTTAGTCGTCCGTTAGTCTATTATCTACTACTAATTATTATGTTTTCTATTATTGGATCAAATATCATATTTAATATTGTAGAGTATTTTAGTTTTATTAATACATTCTTATTATTTTTATTTATTATTATCTCTTTATTATTTATTATTATTTATTCATCTTTATTTTATCTATCTACCTTATCCTTTAATGATAGTTTATTAGAGTTTATGAGTACATTATTTAGTTTATTATTCTTAATTATAATAATTTCTCCTGCATTAATTATCTTATTAGATTTTGATTTAATTATTATACCTTCATATATTATATATTCTTTAGGTTTACAATGAGCATGACAATTTAATCTTAACTTTCTACCAATAGATATTGGATTTGATTCATATTGTGATCATTATATTATATCAACAATTAATAAGTCAAAGGAAGATAAAGTAGTTATTGATTGAAAGATAGATATTAATGGACGACAATTAACTAATGGACAATTAACTAATGGACAATTAAATGATAATAGAGAGATTAATATAGAATATTGAGTGTTTAAAGATAAAGTAATAAGTAAACTAAAAGAAATAAAGATTAAGTGATTAATGATAAAAGGCTATTTATTAAGATTAACTGAATATATTTCAACTAAATTACTACCTACAGAACCTAAAAAATACTTATCTATTCGTTATCTTTTTGATATCTCTCAATATATATTATTACCTATGTATTCATTTATTCGTCTATTTGTCTATTCTTTTGATGTAATTCATACATTAGGTTTTTATTCATGAGGTATTAAAATTGATGCTATTCCAGGTAGAATTAATTTAGCAACTACATTAAGACTAATTAATAAAGGTGAATATAGAGGAAAGTGTTTTGAATTATGTGGACAAGGCCATTTATCTATGTTTATTAATACTATCGTGTTATAGAATAATTTATTTTTAATCTATTGATTATTAACTAACTTCTTATCTCCTAGTTCATTATTATTTAATTGCCTATCCTTTAATTACTATCTATTAACCGTTCGTTACTTATCCATTAATTAGTATTCTTTAATTGCTTATCCTTTCATTGTCGCCTATCTATTATCCTATTATCTATACTTATCATTCCTTAACTTATCCTGAATTATTATTAACTGCTATTTATTCGTTTTGGTGTTCTTAATTAATTGCCTATCCTTTAATTATTGTTCATTTATTCCCTATCTAATATTCATTATCCTATACCAATTATTAATTTTACATCTCCTAATTATTAATTTTACATCTCCTAATTATATTTCTCTACTAACTATTCTCTTATTTTCTATCATTATTAGCTGTCCTTCATTTATTACCTATTCTTACCTATTTATTACTATTAACCCTTCGTCTATTCTTAATTAACTACTCTATTATTGCTGAATTATTAATCTTTTATCTATTAGTATTTATTCATTATCCTATACCAATTATTATCTGTTCATCATTTAGTTATTATTAGTCCTTAATCGTCTATCTCCTATCATTTAATCTTCTATCTCTTATCCATTTACTATTACCTACTCTTATCTAATTCTAACTAATTGACTGTCCTTAACTTATTAATTCTCCATCTACTACTAATTAATTCCTATTACCTAATTATTAATCATTTAAGTATTATCAATTGTTCGTCATTTAATTATTTACTCTTAATCGTTTAAGTATTATCATCTATCCGTCTTTTAATCTCTACTAATCTATTTTTAATCACCTATCTATTATTATTCATTACACTTTAATCATTTAAGTATTATCATTTGTTCGTCATTTAAGTATTCTCAATTAATCTATCTCTAATTAATCTATTATTTATTACACTTTAATCGTTTAAGTATTATCATTTGTTCGTTATTTAAGTATTATCAATTACTCATCATCTATTTACTATCGCTTAATTATCTATTCTCCATCAATTAGTATTTAATTAACCTCTTATTTCTTTATTGTCATCTATTTACTATCGCTTAATTATCTAATCTTCATTGCTCTCTATTTACTAATAACTATCTATTCATTATTCATTTGGTTTTATATTATCTATTATCCGTTAATCACTTATATATTATCTGTCGTTCTATATTTAATATCTGTAGTCCATTATTCTTTATCAATTCATCATTTATTTATTTATTATTAACTCCTCATTATCTTATTATCTATTACCAGTCCTTATTCAGTTACGTCATTTAGTCTTTTATTATTAATTATCAGTCCTTATTTAGTTACGTCATTTAGTCTTTTATTAACCTCTGATCGTCTTATTCTTATTTATATTATCTATTACCTATCTTCTATTTATTATGGTCTATTAAAAAGAGGTGTAAGAATAGCATTAAGATCAAAGGTAAATGATTCTCTAATTACTGGATTAAGGATAGTAGATAGTATATTACCAGTTGGAAGAGGACAAAGACAATTAATATTAGGTGATCGTTATACTGGAAAAACTTCAATATATCTATCACTATTATTACACTGTAATTACTTGTCATTATTAGGTTCAATTGAAGGTTTAGGTACAAAGAGAGTATTTGGTATATATATTGGAATTAATCAAAATCCTAGTAAATTAGGAAAACTTATATCTTTTATATGAGTTATTAATTGATATTCTTTAATTCTATCTTCTCATTCTTCTTCTTCTTCCTTACCCTCTTATACATTACCTTTAATTGGAATTTCTATAGCAGAGAGATTAAGAGATAGAGGTTTTGATACTATTATATGTTTTGATGATTCTTCTAAACATTCAAAATCTTATCGTCAAATCAGTCTAATATTATCTAAAATACCAAGTAGAGATGCTTCTCCTTCAGATATTCCTAATATTCATGCTTCTATACTAGAACGTTGTGGTAAATTAAAGTTATGTTATTTTAATGGTTCTATTACAGCTTTACCTATTATTGAAACAATTGCTAATGATATTACTGAATATATTGCTACTAATATCATATCCATTACTGATAGACAATCATATACCAATAAAAAGTTATTTTTAGATTCTTGTCGTCCTTCTATTGATAGTGCTTTATCAGTTAGTAGAATTGGATCTAATGCTCAATGTAAATCAATAAAAATCATTTCTGTAGGATCAAAGAATGAACTTACTAATTATCGTATTACAGAATTATCTAGTAATTCATTTGATTTTTTTAAACTATTAAGTTTGAATCAAATATTTTTTCAGGATCATTTATATATTAGTTCTATTAATTTGATATGTATTTTAATCATCCTATATCGTAATGGAATATTTTTTAATAAGGTAATTAAAATACAAACACTGTTATTTTTATTTTCATCTGATTATCTTTATTTTTATTATATTATTCTTCTCATTAAATCATCTTATTCACTAGTTACTTATTATTTATTACTAACTATTTACCTATCTTTACTTATTTATTACCTAATATACGTTATTTAGTCGTCTAATTATTCTTTAATATCATATCCTTAAATTAGTCTCTTATTATTACTCAATCTTCATCTGATTATCTTTATTTTTATTATATTATTCTTCTTATTAAATCATCTTATTCACTAGTTGCTTATTATTTATTACTAACTATTTACCTATCTTTACTTATCTTAACTTCTCTATTATCATCTTCTAGTCGTTATTTTATTATTGTCTTTACGTCTTATTATTTATTATTACATCACCGCTTATCTAATTACCTATCCTTCGCCATTTAGTCGTCTATTATTAACTACTTAATCATCTTTTAGTCGTTATTTACTTATTGTTTCCTAATCACTTATCTATTAATATTTCATCTTTAATCATTAATCCTTTATTATTAATACTCTTTAATTTATTCTAGACGTCCTTATTTCTATATCACTAGTCCATTATCTACTCTTAATTATCTTATCCTCAATTATTTTATTATCATTTCATCTATTGTCACCTAGTTATTCCTTATTTATTACCCTTTAATTGCTTATTTTACATCATTTAGTTGTCTAATTCTCGCTAATTACTTATTTAATAATCCCTTATCGCTATGTCATCTATCCATTATTACTTATTTAATAATCCCTTATCGCTATGTCATCTTCGTTATTACTTTCTCGTTTATTACTTATTATTTATCTATTAACTCTTAATTAATATCTATTATTTAGTTTTTACTTATTTATTATCTAATTACTTAACTATCCATTATTATATGCTCATCCTTCAGTTAATCAATATCTATTCTTCATTCGTTAGTTTATTTTTAATTATCCATTATTATATACTCTTAAATTACTTATCATTAATTCATAACTTATTGCCTATCATTTAATTACTGACTGTTCGTTAATTCTTTATTTATCCTTTATTTAGTAGTCTATCATCATCTATCTTTACCTACTTCTACTTATTTATCCTTCAGTTAGTCTATTTTTAACCTCTTAGTTATTATCTTATAGTCGTCTTTACTTTAATTTCTTTAGTATTCTTAATTAATTACTTCTCCATTACTTATTGCCTATCTTCTAATTCTCTATTATCACCTATCCTTCGCCATTCATTTATCATTTATTGATTATCTAATTATCTCTAACTGCTCCTTCTTCTTAATCATTTCTCTGTTATCCTATATTATTTATCCTCCATTACTTATTGCTTATTATTTAATGCTCTTTATTTAATACTTCATTATCATCTATCTACTAATATTTATTCTTTAATTATCTATTAATCTTAATGCACCTAATTTTAATCGCTGATCTCCTAATTTTAATCCTTTCATTCAATTATTTATTCATTAATCTTCATTATTTAGTCCCTTATTATCTATTTTATTTCATCTTTATTTATTAACGTCTATTAATTAGTATTTATTGCTCCTATCTTACCTTATTGTTATCTACTAGTCTATATTCATCTATTAGTTACTTATTAATTAATCCTCATTACTTAGTCTCTATTATTTAATCATTAACCTCTTATCTATTTTCCTTTATTTTAGTTTATTATTCACTATTTAGTATCTATCAATTCTCTATGCTGAACATTTTATCTTTATCTAGTATTAATATTATCTATCCTTAGTTTATCTCCATTTATTTCTCCATTACTAATTATTTATCCTTTAGTATTTATTGATTCATTATTTATTATCACTCCTTAATCATCTTATTATCTTATCTTATTTAATTACTACTTATTGCTCCTTAATCATCTATTCTATATTACCTATCCGTTATTTAATCTCTGTAGTCCTAATTAATTTATCTTCATTTAGTTATTCACTTACTTATTAATCTCTAATCATCTATCTTTTAACTATCCCTTATTAATCATCAGTTTATATTTAGTTGTCTATTACTAATTCAACCTCTTATTTACCTATTACTAATTGATTCTCTATTATTTTACCTACTTATCTCTTATTTTATTTACTGCTTTTAGTCGTTTATTATCTATTCTCACCTATCTTATTACCTATCCTTAACTGACTATTTAATGATCCTTAACCGTTAATTGTCTATTATTTACTCCTTTATTAGTATTATCTTATCATCTACTACTTAATTCTCCATTAGTTATTATTTACTAGTCCTTATCTATTTATTGTCATCTCCTTATTAATTATCTCTAAGTTTATATTTATCTATTATTAAGTATTCTTTAATTATTAACTGTCCATTTACCTATTTTTTATGCTTTTTATCTATTCTTTACTAATTTATACGTCCTAATTTCAGTTAATGCTTATTATTTCATCTTAATCACTACTTTATTCCTATCTATCCTCCATTATATTCTATCTTATGATCTCTTGATTGCTTATTATCTACTCCTAATTAACTAATATTTTATCCTTTATTTCTTAATTAATCCATACCTATTAGTTTATATTCTTTGATCCGTTATTTACTCCTTCATTATTGTTATATTATCATTTAATAATCCAGTAGTCTATTATCTTATTTCAGTATTATCAATTATCCTTTCTACTTCTTCTCTATTATATACTCATTAATTATTTATTCTTAATTCCTTGTTTTTCATATTATTTACCTCTAATTATTTAACTTCTATACGTCTAAATTCTTATCTTATCTTATCTCTGGTTATCTATTTAGTATCTATTCTTAATTATTTTACGTTCATTCATTAATTATTTTACGTTCATTCATTAATTATTTATCTACTACTTATTGTTCTCTATTAATTTATTCTCTATTTTAGATCTTCATTAACTACTAATTATTACTGCTCCTTTAGTCTTTATTTATTCTCCATTTACTGCTCCATCGTCCATTTATTACTAATTATTTATTAATCATTATCTAATAGCCTTTAATTGCCTTTTCTTTGATTATCTATTAACTACTTATCTCTAATTATACTCTATTCATCTATCCTTAATTATCCTATTATATTTATTGATAGAATGGGTTATATAGTTCCTTTCTTAACAATAAGCTCTATTTTAATTGATGTATATTTCAGTAATCTTATTTGAATTGGTGTAGTATTTAATTCATATAATTATTGATATCTATTACCCTATTCTAATCAATTTACCCTTCATTATTCAATCTTATTCTTCATTATCTACTACTTTATTCTCTTATTATTGTTATTATTTGGTCGTCATATTATTTATATTAGAACCAATATCATCATTCATTTATTAGTCTCTATTATCCTATCTTTAATTAAATGCTTATCCTTTAGTTATCTTTAATCATTACATTATTATCTATCTTCTATTAATATTACCTACACGTCTATCCTTTAACTTATATTTCACTATTCCATTATTAAGTCTTCCTAATTAATTATCCCTTATTATTCATCTTTTGGTTCTCCTTTATTTCTTCTTAATTCATATCTATCTATTACTAATCACTCCTTTATCTATACTTATTAATCTCTGCATTCATTATTAATTATCCCTACTTATTCATTAGTTGTTTATTTCTTAATACATATCTATCCTTTAATCCTTAAACTTTAATCCTTCAATTATTAATTATTGATTGTCCCTTAATTATCTAATATCAGTATTATCATATCTCCTACTTAGTAATCCATTATATTTTAATCATTTAGTAGTCCTTTAGTTTATATTTCTTTATTATCTAATACTCTATTATCTTCTCTTCGCTGCTCCTTTATTATTCTTAATTAATTGTCATTATTTAGTTATCTATTACTTATTAATCTTTAATCTTTATTCATTTCATCTTCATTTGTTATCTATCTTCAGTTGTCTATTATTTATACCTTATTAATTACTGCTTATTATACGTTTCTAGTTAATTTATTTTATTTAATTCAATTGTCCTTATGTTTATTATCTCCTACTTTATCCTCTATCAGTTTATCCTTATCTATACGTCTTTTAGTTTATATTCCTTAATCCTCTTTATTCAATATTCTATTATCACCGTTTAGTTATTTATTTATTTCCTTACCTTTAATATTCTATACTCCTTAATCTATTAATCTATTATCCATTACTTCTTAATACCTAATCCTATATCATCTACGTATCTATCCTATCTTATTTTATTTAATTATCCTTTACCTCTTTGTTTTTAATATTCTATTCTTATCATATACTCATTATTCTATACTCCTTAATATTATTTATGTATTCACTTATTAGTTATTTATTGTCTTTTAGTCTTTATTAATTATTTATTATCACCAATTAGTCGCTATTATATTATCTTCTATCCCTTATTTATTATCCCTTATCCATTCGTTATATTGTCATCTCTTAGTTAATGCTTTATTTAGTATTCTATATTACATGTCTTATTAATTATCCTTTTATCCTTTATCTATTCACCCTCCATTGTTTATTATCTATCTTTAG